TTAATTCAAGAAGTATCCTATATTTTATTTTAGAATAACTTCTTTTTTCCTGGTCAGGTCAACAACGGCATGAAATATTTCGATTTTTCTATAAAATCAAATGGATTTACCTGGACCAATACATGATTTTCTTTTAGTCTTTCTGGGATCGGGTCTTATATTGGGAAGTCTGGCAGTAGTATTACTTCCGAATCCAATTTATTCGGCCTTTTCGTTGGGATTGGTTCTTTTTTGTATATCTTTATTCTATATTCTTTCAAACTCCTATTTTGTAGCTGCTGCGCAGCTCCTTATTTATGTAGGAGCTATAAATGTTTTAATCATATTTGCTGTGATGTTCATGAATGGTTCAGAATATTACAAAGATTTTCATCTTTGGACTGTTGGGGATGGAATTACTTCAATGGTTTGTACAAGTCTTTTTATTTCACTAATGACTACTATTCCAGATACGTCTTGGCATGGAATCATTTGGACTACAAAATCAAATCAGATTCTAGAACAAGATTTGATAAGTAATAGTCAACAAATTGGAATTCATTTATCAACAGATTTTTTTCTTCCATTTGAACTCATTTCAATAATTCTTTTAGTCGCTTTAATAGGTGCAATTGCTATAGCTCGTCAATAAGAAATTTTTAAAACGAGTAATTAGAATCAATGGAAAAGGGATGTTATAATCTTTTAATTTGAATTCCTGTCTAAAAAATCGAATAGAAAGACTTTAGTTTTATATCGATCTATTACCAATCTATTCCTTTATTTTGTTTCATATTTGTGAGAATCGAATCGATTGAATTATTGTTCAGATTGAAATCAATCAAGATTGATAAGGAGTTGATTAATGATGTTTGAACATATACTTGTTTTGAGTGCCTATTTATTTTCTATTGGTATTTATGGATTGATCACAAGTCGAAATATGGTTAGAGCACTTATGTGTCTTGAACTTATATTAAATTCAATTAATATCAATTTTGTAACATTTTCTGATATTTTTGATAATCGTCAATTAAGAGGAGACATTTTCTCAATTTTTATTATAGCTATTGCAGCCGCTGAAGCAGCTATTGGACCGGCTATTGTTTCATCAATTTATCGTAACAAAAAATCAACTCGTATAAACCAATCAAATTTGTTAAATAAATAGTATCAATCATATAACTCAAAATTGGAATATTAATAAATTAATTTAAATCAACAGGTTTGATATCGGAAAGAAAGGTATAATCGTGGTTGCAAAAACATAATAAATCAAAGTATTTTGGCCCTCATTCATAAATCAATTTGGAAGTTGGTTGATTCTGATCACTCATTGATTCGTCTGGTATCTAACTAAAGGATTAATTCATAAGTTAGTTTACTCGACCGAAAATTTATGACCTTCAAAAATGTATAAATCCAATGTCACATTCAGTAAAGATTTATGATACATGTATAGGATGTACTCAATGTGTCCGAGCGTGCCCCACCGATGTATTAGAAATGATACCCTGGGACGGGTGTAAAGCTAAACAAATAGCTTCTGCGCCAAGGACCGAAGACTGTGTTGGTTGTAAGAGATGTGAATCCGCCTGCCCAACGGATTTCTTGAGTGTTCGGGTTTATTTATGGCATGAAACAACTCGCAGTATGGGTCTAGCTTATTGATACGTTCCATAAAACTCTATTTGAATCCATTTTACTTTTTTTACCGACAAAACCCGTGCTCAATTTTAAGTATTAAAAAAAAAATAAAATTGAGCACGGGTTTTCTGGCCCAAGTGTATCTTGTCTTTACCACGAACCACTTTCCTTGGTTAACAATAATTGTAGTTTTGCCAATATTTGCGGGTTCCTTAATTTTTTTTCTTCCGCATAGAGGCAATCGAGTAATCCGTTGGTATACTCTATGTATATGTATTCTAGAACTTCTTATAACGACTTATGCATTCTGCTATCATTTTCAATCGGATGATCCATTAGTCCAACTAGTGGAAGATTATAAATGGATCGATTTTTTTGATTTCCATTGGAGATTAGGAATAGATGGACTCTCTATAGGACCCATTTTACTGACGGGGTTCATCACTACTTTAGCCACTTTAGCGGCTTGGCCAGTTACTCGAGATTCTCGATTATTTCATTTCCTGATGTTAGCAATGTACAGCGGACAAATAGGATTATTTTCTTCTCGGGACCTTTTACTTTTTTTCCTCATGTGGGAGTTAGAACTAATTCCGGTTTATTTACTTGTATCTATGTGGGGAGGGAAAAAACGTCTGTACTCAGCTACAAAATTTATTTTATACACTGCAGGAGGTTCTGTTTTTCTTTTAATGGGAGTTCTGGGTATAGGTTTATATGGTTCGACTGAACCAACATTAAATTTTGAAATAGTAGCCAACCAGTCCTACCCTGTAGCTTTGGAAATAATATTTTATATTGGATTTTTTATTGCTTTTGCTGTCAAATTGCCAATCATACCTCTGCATACATGGTTACCAGATACCCACGGAGAAGCACATTATAGTACTTGTATGCTTCTAGCCGGAATCTTATTAAAAATGGGAGCGTATGGGTTAGTTCGGATTAATATGGAATTATTACCTCATGCTCATTCTATATTTTCTCCTTGGTTGATAATTGTAGGCGCAATGCAAATAATTTATGCAGCTTCAACATCTCTCGGTCAACGGAATTTAAAAAAAAGGATAGCCTATTCCTCTGTATCTCATATGGGTTTCATAATTATAGGAATTGGTTCTATCACCGATATGGGGCTCAACGGAGCCCTTTTACAAATAATCTCTCATGGATTTATTGGTGCTGCACTTTTTTTCTTGGCAGGAACAACTTATGATAGAACACGTCTTGTTTATCTTGACGAAATGGGCGGAATAGCTATCCCAATGCCAAAAATCTTCACAATGTTCAGTAGCTTTTCGATGGCCTCCCTTGCATTACCAGGTATGAGTGGTTTTGTTGCCGAATTAATAGTATTTTTTGGACTAATTACTAGTCAAAAATATCTTTTAATGACAAAACTCCTAATTACTTTTGTAATGGCAATTGGAATTATATTAACTCCTATATATTTATTATCTATCTTACGTCAGATGTTCTATGGATATAAGATATTTAATGTTTCAAATTTTGATTTTTTTGATTCTGGACCACGAGAGTTATTTATTTCAATCTCTATTTTTTTACCCGTACTAGGGATTGGTATGTACCCCGATTTCGTTCTTTCACTATCAGTTGAAAAGGTTGAAGTTATTTTATCTAATTCTTTTTATAGATAGTTTTTATTCATAAAAAATGTTTGTTCTACAATGACAAAAAGAAAGCTTTTTTCTCTCTTCCATTAAGTCAAAAATGGACTGTTGCGAACCCGGTGAATCAAATATGGTAGCGATTCGCCGAGTTCTCAACAGCTTATACAAAGTTTTTTTATCTGATATGTGCTGTACACTTTTCTATTCCTATTTGTATTGTAATAACCCCCTTTTCAATTCAATTAGATGTTAATGTAAATGAACCATAACTATGTAGTCCTATTCCTAATAGATTCACCCCAAAATAGCATATCCAAATTATAAGAAACCCAATAGACGCCACAATTGCTGAATTCGTACCTTTCCATTTTATATTTGTTCGAGTATGCAAATAAATCGCGAACACGATCCAAGTAATAAAAGCCCAAGTTTCTTTTGGGTCCCAACTCCAATAGGATCCCCACGCTTCGTTAGCCCAGACTGCTCCAGAAAGAATTCCTATGGTTAAAAAGATAAATCCTAGACTAATAACCCGATAACTCCAATAATCCAATTGTTGACTCAATTGCGACCTATAATAATTTCTTGGAGAAATATTTTGTAAAACATTACTTCGTTTATTCATGTATTCGATTTCACCAAAGAAAAATGATTCATTTAAATTATTACTCGTAGAAAAAAACTTTTTCTTTTTTCTAACTGTAATGACTAAAAGTGATACTGATAATAATGATCCACATAAAAGAGCCGCATAGCCTAATATCATCATACTTACGTGCATTATTAGCCACTCAGATTGAAGGGCGGGTACTAATATTGTGGATTCGTGTATTTCAGTTAAAAGACCTGAAGTAGCAAAGCCCTGGGTAAAAATAGCACTTGGACCAATTATGGTACTTAACATATTTTTATTTTTTTTGAAATACGGAACTATATGAATAATAGAAAAACTCCATGAAAGAAAGATTAAGGATTCATATAAATCACTTAGTGGAAAATGTCCCGAATAAATCCAACGAGTAATTAATAACCCCGTTATACATAAAAAAGTCATTAGCATGCCCTTTGCGGATGAATCATATAGCTTTACGACTTCATCGAAAAAAAAGGTTATCAAATAAATTGTAATTAGAATTACAACGACCGAAAAAGAAATATGAGTTAATATATGCTCTAAGGTTGAAAATATCATAAAAAGAGGAGTCCCTTAATTATAAAATTGAAATCGGGAATTAAATTTATTATAGGATCTATTTCCTTTTTTTAGGAGATGACATGCCGCCACTCGGACTCGAACCGAGATGCTCTAGCACTGCTTCCTAAGAGCAGCGTGTCTACCGATTTCACCATAGCGGCTTGTCTTGAACTCATAATAGCTTGTGAATAAGCAATCGTCTAGATTTAAGAATTCAATTGGTGAAATATTTATTCAAATTACTGAATAAAAATTCGTTCAAATAGGTATTTGAAGGTTCATTATTTTCGTTTTAGTTTAATGTCTTAGTTTTATTGTGTATTTTATTTATATTCTACTCCACTTGAACTCTTGTAAAAGAAAATAGTCCCACTATGAATTAAGGGATAGAACCACCAAAAAAACTTTTTTGGTTTAATGAACTGTTTAAAATTGATTTTATTTCAAAAAGTGAAACCAAAAAATCCATTTTTTCAATTCGGTAAGGTAAACGCAAGAATTAGTATTCTACATATTCGAAAAGCGGAATGGTTCCCATTTCCTATTGATTTTCGAAATGAGTTAATCAATAGGAAATGGAAATCAATAATTTGATTTTCGAAATGAGTCAAAAATTGACTCAGGCCGATTTTAATTATTCCAACGTGTTATGTTTTAGTTATTACTTATTTGTTTGTCGCACAAAAAAACTTTTTGAATTCCCAGTAGAAAGAGATTTTCCTAAGGAAACCGCTTTTAATGCTGCGCGATACCCCTTCCTTTTCCAAAAATTTTTACGAATACGCTTTTTTGATGCAGAAGTACGTTTTTTTGGAACTGCCATTTAAATAAAAATTAAGAGATTACTCATTGTTATAGCTGGATGTGAAAGACATTTATTGTTCAAAAAATTTTGCGCTTTTCTAATTCATTATGTATTTATTTTTCTACATAATATTTTTTTTTTAACTTAAAAGAATAGAAAGAATAGATAGGGTGGGTAAAAGATATAGGAAAATCACATAAAATAAAATAGTTCTAAAAATAGAAAAATAATAATATTTTTAGGAACTTGTAAAACTTGGGAAAAATATCCCTAATTTTATTTTAATTTTCAAATTCGAAGGAGACTGATAATTAATCTCTTTCTCTCATATGATTTGACCAACTGTAACTTCTTGATTTGAATAATTTGAATATTTGAAGTATTTCCCCGAAACTACGAAAGAATTAAGTAAACAGAAACAAAATTAAAATTCTATTTAAGATTTAAGTTAGTGTATATCTTCATTTGAGGTAAAGTCTCGTGAATCGGAAACAATTAATATTAATTTAAGAATTAAAAAACTTTTTTTATGGAACAGACATATCAATATGCGTGGATTATACCTTTCGTTCCACTCCCAGTTCCTATGTTAATAGGAGTAGGACTTCTTCTTTTTCCGACAGCAACAAAAAATCTTCGCCGTATGTGGGCTTTTCCGAGTATTTTATTGTTAAGTATAGTCATGATTTTTTCAACTAATCTCTCTATTCAGCAAATAAATAGTAGTTCTATCTATCAATATGTATGGTCTTGGACCCTCGATAATGATTTTTCTTTAGAATTTGGCTACTTGATCGATCCACTTACTTCTATTATGTCAATGTTAATCACTACTGTTGGAATTATGGTTCTTATTTATAGTGATAATTATATGGCTCATGATCAAGGATACTTGAGATTTTTTGCTTATATGAGTTTTTTCAGTACTTCCATGTTGGGATTAGTTACTAGTTCAAATTTGATACAAATTTATATTTTCTGGGAATTGGTTGGAATGTGTTCTTATCTATTAATAGGGTTCTGGTTCACACGACCTCCTGCGGCAAATGCTTGTCAAAAGGCGTTTGTAACTAACCGTGTGGGGGATTTTGGTTTATTATTAGGAATTTTAGGTTTTTATTGGATAACAGGTAGTTTTGAATTTCGGGATTTATTCGAAATATTCAATAACTTAATTTATAATAATCAAGTGAATTCCACTTTTGTTACTTTATGTGCTGCTCTATTATTTGCCGGTGCAGTTGCTAAATCTGCACAATTTCCCCTTCATGTATGGTTACCTGATGCTATGGAGGGACCCACTCCTATTTCGGCTCTTATACATGCTGCTACTATGGTAGCAGCGGGGATTTTTCTTGTAGCTCGCCTTCTTCCTCTTTTCATAGTTATACCTTATATAATGAATTTCATTTCGTTGATAGGCATAATCACAGTATTATTAGGAGCTACTTTAGCTCTTGCTCAAAAAGACATTAAGAAGGGCTTAGCTTATTCAACAATGTCTCAATTGGGTTATATGATGTTAGCTCTAGGAATGGGGTCTTATCGAAGTGCTTTATTTCATTTAATTACCCATGCTTATTCTAAAGCATTATTATTTTTAGGGTCTGGATCTGTTATTCATTCAATGGAAACTGTTGTTGGCTATTCTCCGGATAAAAGTCAGAATATGGTTTTTATGGGTGGTTTAACAAAACACGTACCCATTACCAAAACCTCTTTTTTATTAGGTACACTTTCTCTTTGTGGTATTCCACCTCTTGCTTGTTTTTGGTCAAAAGATGAAATTCTGAATGATAGTTGGATGTATTCGCCTATTTTCGCAATAATAGCTTGGGCCACAGCAGGATTAACCGCCTTTTATATGTTTCGGATCTATTTACTTACTTTTGAGGGCCATTTAAACGTTCATTTTCAAAATTATCGTGGTAACCAAAATACCTCTTTCTATTCAATATCTTTGTGGGGTAAAGGATGCTCAAAAAGAATTAACAAAAAATTTCGTTTATTAAGAATGAAAAATAATGAAAGTTCTTTGTTTCGAAATGATAAAAATCTAAAAAAAGGCGATGGGGGACGTACTTTTATTAATATTGTTCATTTTGATAAAAAAAAGCCTTTTTCCTATCCTTATGAATCGGACAATACTATGTTATTTCCTTTACTTGTATTAGTCCTATTTACTTTGTTTGTTGGATTTCTAGGAATTCCTTTTAATCAAGAAGGAAGAGATTTGGATATAT